GTTCCTGTAGTTGAGAACAACAATGGCTTTTCAAGCCGTAGTCCTTGGGGTTTATCCAAGCGGGAATAAATGACTTATTTTGTGATTTTTCTTGGGATTTGTTTTATGTTGGGGGTATTGGCTGTGGCATCTAATCCATCCCCATATTATGGTGTGGTAGGTTTAGTTCTGGCGTCAGTGGTGAGTTGCGGGTGGTTGATGAGTTTAGGAGTTTCTTTTGTTTCTTTGGCGTTGTTTATGATTTATTTGGGTGGTATGTTGGTGGTTTTCGTTTATTCTGTTTCTTTAGCGGCTGATCCTTACCCTGAAGCTTGGGGTAATTGACGGGTGGTGGGGTATGGGTTAGGGTTTGTTTTAGTAGTTTGTGTGGGGGTGGTGTTAGGGGGATTTGTTGATTTTTGGAAGGTTGGGGTGAGTACAGTTGATAGTGGGGGGGCATCTCTTGTTCGGTTAGATTTTGGTGGGGTTGCGGTGTTTTACTCGTGAGGGGTTGGGTTATTTTTAGTGGCGGGATGGGGTTTGTTGTTGGTTCTGTTTGTTGTGTTAGAACTCGTACGAGGGTTGTCTCGGGGAGCGATTCGGGCGGTTTAGGGGTGTCAGAAAGTAGTTTATTTAAAAATACCAGCTTTGGGAGCTGGAGAAGGGGGTTCGATTCCTCTTTTTCTGAGTTACTCTAAGAAGGGTGAAGTCTTCAGTTTTTGGTTTACAAGACCAATGTTTTTCATAAACTATTAGAGTATTTTAGTGGTTTAGTATTTTGTTTTCTAAAGTTCCGATTGCAGGGAAGAGGATTAGAAGGATGCTGAAGTAGGAGAAGGATGCTATCTGGCCGATGATAATGAATGGGTGTTCTACTGGTTGACTGCCGATTCATGTTAGGATAAATAGGTTAGCTACTAGGAGTCAAAAGAGAATTTGGGAGAGTGGACGGAATGTTATGGTTCGTTGTTTGGATTTGTGGAGGAAAGGGATTAAAAGGAGGATGAATACTGAGGCTGCTAGGGCTAGTACGCCTCCTAGTTTGTTGGGGATCGAACGGAGGATGGCGTAAGCAAATAAGAAGTATCATTCTGGTTTAATGTGTGGGGGGGTTACTAGGGGATTTGCTGGGGTAAAGTTTTCTGGGTCGCCTAGGAGATTGGGTGAGAATAGGGCTAGTGTTAGGAATGGGATAAATATAAGTGTTAAGCCTAGGATATCTTTGAGGGAGTAGTATGGGTGGAATGGAATTTTGTCTGAGTTGGATGAGATGCCTAGTGGATTGTTTGAGCCTGATTCGTGGAGGAATGTGAGGTGGATAATTGTAATTCCTGCGATTACAAAGGGGAGGAGAAAGTGTAGGGCGAAGAATCGGGTAAGGGTTGGGTTGTCGACTGAGAATCCTCCTCAGGCTCATTCTACTAGGGTTTGTCCGATATAAGGGATTGCTGAGAATAAATTTGTGATAACAGTTGCTCCTCAGAATGATATTTGACCTCATGGGAGTACGTAGCCTACGAAGGCGGTTGCTATGAGCGTGAGGAGGAGGATTACTCCTGTGTTTCAGGTTTCTTTGTATAAGTAGGAGCCGTAGTATAGGCCGCGTCCAATGTGGAGGAAGATGCAAATGAAGAAGAATGAAGCTCCGTTTGCATGAAGATTTCGGATGAGTCAGCCGTATTGTACGTTTCGACATGTGTGGGCTACTGAGGAGAAGGCTAGGGATGTGTCTGCGGTGTAGTGTATTGCTAGTAGTAGGCCAGTGATGATTTGAGTGGCAAGGCATACTGCTAGTAGGGAGCCGAAGTTTCATCAAGCGGAGATGTTAGATGGAGCGGGGAGGTCGATTAGGGAGTTGTTGATTATTTTTAGTAGGGGGTGGGATTTTCGGATGTTGGGTGCCATTATTTTATTTTTGGATAAGTAGGATTATTGTGAGAATTGTCAGGGCGAATGATCCTAGGTAGGATTTGATTAGGCCTGTGTGAAGTGTGGTTGAGATTTTGCTTATGATGAGGTGTAGGTTAGCGAGGCCCTCAGGGCCGAATTTTTTATATCATGCTATGTCGATCAGGTGAGAGGAAATTTTTTGTCCAGAGTACAGGAGAGCTGTGGGATTAGTTCGGTGTATTAATGGGTTGAAGTAACCTAGTGAGGAGGAGAAGTTTGTGAGGGGGTTTTGTTTTGGTTGGTGAAGGGTTTGTGTTGCGTTTGAAAGTTCTAGGGCAAGGGTTATTCCTAGGATTGTGACGATGATAGCGGCGGTTTTTGTGATGAGGGGTATAGTTATTGGTGGTGTTTTTGTGGGGAAGATGAGGGATGAGATTAGTAGTCCGGCTATAATACTGCCGAAAGCCAGTCGGATGATTGGCGAGATGGCTAGGGGTGTGTTTTCATTGATTGGTGTGATTGTTGGGATACGATTGAATCCTGTTTGAACTAGAAGGGTTATGCGGAGGCTGTAGGTTGCAGTGAAGGATGTGGCGAGTAGAGTGAGTAGGAGTGCTCAGGTGTTGATGTATGAGGTGTTTAGGTTTTCAATGATTAGATCTTTTGAATAAAAACCCGCTAGAAAGGGGGTACCTATGAGGGCAAGGTTGCCAATGGTTAGGCATGAGGTGGTCATTGGGAGGGTTTTTTGTAGGCACCCTATTTTTCGGATGTCCTGTTCTCCATTTAGGCTGTGGATGATTAGGCCAGAGCATAGGAATAGCATGGCTTTGAAGAAGGCATGAGTTGAGATGTGGAGGAAGGCAAGTTGGGGGAGATCTAATCCAATTGTGACTATTATGAGGCCTAGTTGACTCGAAGTGGAGAAGGCAATGATTTTTTTAATGTCGTTTTGGGTGAGTGCACAGATAGCGGCGAAGAGTGTTGATAGGGCGCCTAGGCAGAGACATGTAGTTAAGGCTATTTTGTTAGATGCTAGGAGGGGGTGGGTGCGGATGAGTAGGAAGATTCCAGCTACTACTATTGTGCTAGAGTGGAGTAGGGCGGAGACTGGGGTTGGGCCTTCTATTGCTGCTGGCAGTCATGGGTGAAGGCCGAATTGGGCTGATTTTCCTGTGGCAGCTAAGATTAGGCCTAGAAGGGGAAGGATAGGAATCTGGTTGGAGTGGGTAGCTTGTTGGACTTCTCAGGTATTTAGTGTGGAGGCTAGTCATGCTATGCTTAAGATAAGTCCGATGTCTCCAATTCGGTTATAGATTATTGCTTGTAATGCGGCTGTGTTGGCTTCAGCTCGCCCTTGTCATCAGCCAATGAGGAGAAATGATATGATTCCTACTCCTTCTCATCCGATAAATAGAAGGAATATGTTGTTTGCAATGGTTAGTGTTAGCATAGCAATGAGGAAGATAAGAAGATAGGTAAAGAATTTTGTGATGAACGGTTCGGAGGCTATGTATCATGTTGCGAATTCTAGAATTGATCAGGTTACGAACAGTGCAATGGGGAAGAATGTTATGGAGTACAGGTCTATTTTTAGGGAGATGGGGATTTTAAAGTTTGGGATAAATTGTCATTCTCAGTGGGTAGTGATGCTTTCTATTCCCGAGTAGATAAAGATAGTTGATGGGATGAGGCTGATTAGGAAGGCGACTTTGATGGTTTTGGAGATGGTTTGAGGGGTATTTTTGGATTTTAGCAGGGGTGGTAGAATGATGGGTGTAAGGAGTGTGAGGAGTGTTAGTGGTGTAAGGGTGTTAAGGAGTAGTGCTGTCTCCATTACTTTTACTTGGAGTTGCACCAAGATGAGTGGTTCCTAAGACCAGTGGATTACTTTTATCCTTTAAAAGTTAAGGGGGCCGGGGTTTAAAGCTCGGATGCAGGAATTAGCAGTTCTTGCTGGTTTAGACCACCCCTCGGCAAATAAGGAGGTTTGAACTCCTATTTTTAGAATCACAATCTAATGTTTGGGTTAAACTATGTTTGCATAGAGGGGTTCCCGAGATTAGTTCTGGTTTAAGAATGAGGGCTAGTATGGGGATGATGTGTAGGGTTATGAGAAGATGTTCTCGTGTATTAGAGTTCGGGGTTGTAGTGATGTGGGTTGGTAGAGTACCTCGTTGTGTTGATAGAAGTATGTATAGGGTGTAGGAGGCAGTTAGGAGTGTTGCGATTCCAGTTAGGATGATTGTAGGGGGGGATCAATTGAAAAGGGCGATTATAATTGTTAGTTCCGCTATTAGGTTGGTTGTTGGGGGTAGGGCTATGTTGGTTAGGTTAGCTAGGAGTCATCATACAGATATTAGGGGTAGGAGGGGTTGTAGACCACGTGTAAGGATAAGAATACGGCTGTGTGTGCGTTCATAGTTTGTGTTTGCTAAGCAGAATAGAAGGGAGGAGGTAAGTCCATGGGAAATTATGAGGATTATTGCCCCTGAGAATGATCATTGGGTTTGAATTATGCCTGCAGCGATTACTAGGCCTATATGGCTTACAGATGAGTAGGCAATGAGGGATTTAAGGTCTGTTTGACGTAGACAGATGGAGCTGGTTATTAGAGCACCTCATAAGGCTAGGGTGAGGAAGGGATAATATAGGAAGTTAGATACGGGCTCTGTTAAGAGGGTGATTCGTATAATGCCATATCCACCCAGTTTCAGTAGTAGGGCGGCAAGTAATATTGAGCCTGCGATGGGTGCTTCTACGTGGGCTTTGGGGAGTCATAGGTGTAGGCCGTATAGGGGTGCTTTAACTATGAATGCTATTAAGAGAGCAAAGCTGGATAGTAGAGTTGTTCATGAGGTTGGTGAGTTTGGATGGGTAAGTTTGAGGATAGGTAAGTGGAGGGTTCCGGTTTTCGAGTGAAGGTAAAGGATAGTAATTAATAGGGGTAGAGAGCTAATTAGGGTATAGAATAAAAGGTAAATGCCTGCGCTAAGTCGTTCTGGTTGGTTTCCTCAGCGTGTGATTAGGATTAGTGTTGGAATTAGGGTTGCTTCAAATGAGATGTAGAATAGGATGAGTTCTGTAGTAGAGAAGGCTAGAATAATGAATGGTTGGATGATGATGAGGGTGGAAATGAATATTCGTTTTCGTTCATGGGGTTCGTGTTGTAGGTGGCCTTGGCTGGCCATAATTATAAGGGGGAGGAATCAGCAGGAGAGGACTATTAGGGGGGTTGAGATTTGATCAGTGCCTGTTCAGGGGGTTAAGTTTTTTAGGGGGTAGTAGGATGGGGTTAATCAGTGTAGGCTAACTGAGGCAATTAGGAGGCTATGTATTGTGGTGTTAGTCCATATGAATTTTGCTGGGGATAGGAGGGTTACTGGCAGAAGTATGGTTATTGGTAGGATAATTTTTAGCATTGTAGGAGGTTAAGGTTGTGTAAGTGGTCTGAGCCATGTGTTCGTGTAGAGGCTACTAGTATGGCCAGACCGGTGCCGGCTTCGCATGCTGAGAAGGCTAGTATTAGGATAGGTACGAGGGTAAATGATGGGGTTTGGTTTTCAACTGGTCAAATTGAGAGGGGGACGAATATAGACAGTATTATGCTCTCCAAGCATAATAGGGCGGAGATGAGGTGAGTTCGGTGGAATGCTAGTCCTAAGCTACTAAATGTGAATGCAGAATAGAAGCTGAAGTGTAGGGGAGACATGAGAAAGTTATAGGTGTAGGCTATAATTTGCTGGGTCGAAACCAGCTGTCTTGGTTAGACTAACTTTCTGTTATTCTGCTCATTCTAGCCCCCCTTGTGCTCATTCATAGATGAGGCCTAGTGTGAGGAGGGTGATGATGATGGTTGCTCAGGTAAGAGTTGTTATTGGAGATTGGAGTTGAATAGCTCATGGGAGGGGGAGGAGTAGGGCGATTTCTAGGTCGAATAGGAGAAATAAGATAGCTACTGAGGAAGAATCGGATTGAGAATGGGAGTCGAGCTGATCCTAGGGGGTCGAATCCGCATTCGTATGGTGATAGTTTTTCTGTGTCTGGAGTTATTTGGGCGAGTCAAAAGTTTATAAGGGTTAGTGCAGTGCTTAGAGTGAGGGATAGGGATAGTATGAATGTGAGTGTGTTCATTGCTCTTCTCTGGGTTGATACCAGATTTTAAAGATTGGAAGTCAGTTGTAATTAGTATACTAGAAGAGCAAGATCCTCATCAGTATATTGATATGTAGAGGAAGAGTCAGATGATATCTACGAAGTGTCAGTATCAGGCTGCTGCTTCGAATCCGAAGTGGTGGTTTGATGTGAAATGGAATTTGATTAGTCGTAGTAAGCAGACTGTTAGGAAGGATGATCCAATAATCACGTGGAGGCCATGAAATCCTGTGGCAACAAAGAAAGTAGAGCCATAAACACTGTCGGCGATTGAAAATGAAGCTTCATGGTATTCTATTGCTTGTAGGGCTGTGAAGTAGAATCCTAGGAGGATGGTAAGGGTTAGTGCGTGGATGGCTTGTTTACGGTTTCCTTCTGTGATGCTGTGGTGGGCTCATGTTACGGTGACACCTGAGGCTAGTAGGATGGCTGTGTTTAGAAGAGGTACTTCGAGGGGGTTAAGAGGTTTAATTCCTGTTGGTGGTCATTGTCCTCCTAGTTCTGGTGTAGGTGCTAAGCTTGAGTGGAAGAAAGCTCAGAAGAATCCTAGGAAGAAGAAGGCTTCTGATGTAATGAAAAGGATTATTCCGTATCGTAGGCCTTTTTGGACGGTGGGGGTGTGATGGCCTTGGAAGGTACTTTCTCGGACTACGTCTCGTCATCATTGCAGTATGACTAGGAGTATGGAAAGAAGGCCTGCTATGAGTAGGGCGGTTGAGTTGTAATGGAATCATATAATTAGACCGGAGGTAGTTAGTAATGCTGCAGCTGCGCCAAAGATTGGCCATGGGCTTGGGTCGACTATGTGGTAGGAATGTGCTTGGTGTGCCATTAAATGTTTTCTTGTAAGTATAAGCTTAGGAGAAGAACAAATACGTAGGCTTGGATTATGGCTACTGCTACTTCTAAGATAGTTAGAAGAAGTAGGATTAGTGCTGTTAGAATAGAGATAGATGGTATTATTGGCAGAAGGGTAATTGTAGCTGTGGAGATGAGTTGAATAAGTAGATGACCAGCTGTAAAGTTTGCTGTTAGACGTACCCCTAGGGCTAGTGGTCGGATGAATAGGCTAGTTGTTTCGATTATGATTAGGGCTGGGATCAAGGGTGTGGGGGTTCCTTCAGGAAGTAGGTGGCCCAGGGAGGTGGAAGGCTGGTTTCGCAGGCCTGTTAATAGGGTAGCAAGTCATAGTGGGAAGGCCAGAGCTATGTTTATTGATAGTTGGGTGGTGGGGGTGAAGGTATATGGGAGGAGGCCTAAAAGGTTGATGGAGAGGAGGAATAGGATGAGTGAGGTTAATAGGAGGGCTCATTTGTGGCCTGCTTTGTTTAGTGGGTTTATTAGTTGTTTTGTGATTAGGTGGGCGAATCAGAGTTGGATAGTGGAGAGGCGGTTGTTGATTCATCGATGTCCTGGCGAAGGAAGTAGAAGGGCTGGAAGCAGGAGGGATGGAAGGATCAGTGGGATGCCTAAGAGGTAAGGGGTTGAGAATTGATCGAAGAAGCTTAAGTTCATGGTCAGGTTCATGGGGTTGGTTTTGTTGTTAAAGTTTTGTTCATGGGGTTGTTTGTAGGAATAAATGAGAGTAGTTTAGGTTGGATAAGTAGGGAAAAGGTGAATCAGGTGAGGAGTATAATGGTGAATCATGGGTTTGGATTTAGTTGGGGCATGCCATTAAGGAGGAGAGTGTCCTCTTTCTCTAGCTTAAAAGGCTAGTGCTGATTCATAGCTTCTTAATGGTTAAGATGATACTAGTGAGGATCAAGCTTCAAAGTGTTTGAGTGGGGTTGACTCTACTACAATGGGTATGTAGCTGTGGTTAGCTCCACAGATTTCTGAGCACTGTCCGTAAAACACTCCGGGTCGGGTAGTAATAAAGGATGTTTGGTTTAATCGTCCTGGGATTGCATCTGTTTTTACTCCTAGGGTGGGCACTGCTCATGAGTGTAAGACATCATCAGCAGTGATAATTACTCGAATGGGGGATTCCATTGGAACAACAATGCGGTGGTCAACTTCTAGTAAGCGGAAATGGCCTTTGGGCAAATCTGTTGTTGGAGTTATGTAAGAGTCAAATGAAAGGTCCTTGAAGTCTGTGTATTCGTAAGTTCAGTATCATTGATGGCCGATGGCTTTTAGGGTTAGGTCGGGCTCATCGATTTCGTCTATTATATAAAGGATTTGTAGGGAGGGAAGGGCAAGTAGGACTAGGACGATAGCAGGTAGAATGGTTCAGATTAGTTCAACTTCTTGAGCATCTACGGTATTTGATGATAGTTTTTCTATTAGTATGAGGGCTAGGAGGTAGAGTACTAGACTGCAAATTGCAAGTGCTACTATCAGGGCGTGGTCGTGGAATTCAACGAGTTCTTCTATGATGGGAGATGAGGCGTCTTGGAATCCTAGTTGGGAGTGGTTTGCCATGGGAGATGTACAGGGTTTACACCTGTGATTTAGTCTTGACAAGACTATGTAATTGGTTTACTAACGTCTCATAAGAAAGAAGCATTAAATGGTTTGATGCGGTTGGCTTGAAACCAGCATGTGAGGGTTCGATTCCTTCCTTTCTTGTACTTGGACAAAGGCTGGTTCTTCAAAGGTGTGATATGGGGGTGGGCAGCCATGGATTCATTCGATGTTAGTGGCAGTTAATTCAGGTTGAAGGACTTTTCGTTTTGCTGAGAAAGCTTCTCAAACAATAAATATTAATATGATTACGGCTGTTATTGAGATTAAAGAGCCGATAGAGGATAGAGTGTTTCATAGGGTATAGGCATCGGGGTAATCTGAGTATCGTCGAGGCATTCCAGCTAAGCCTAAGAAGTGCTGGGGGAAGAAGGTTAGGTTGACTCCTGTGAATATTACTCCAAAGTGTGCTTTAGTTCATGAGGGGTGTAGGGTGAAGCCTGTAAAGAGGGGAAATCAGTGAGTAAATCCTGCTAAAATGGCAAAAACTGCCCCCATTGAGAGGACATAGTGGAAGTGGGCTACTACATAGTAGGTGTCGTGGAGGGCAATATCTAATGATGAGTTGGCAAGGACAATCCCTGTTAAGCCTCCAATAGTAAATAGGAAGATGAATCCTAGAGCTCATAGCATGGGTGGATCTCATTTGATTATTCCTCCGTGCAGGGTTGCTAGTCAGCTGAAGACTTTGATGCCAGTTGGAATTGCGATGATTATGGTAGCTGATGTAAAGTAAGCTCGGGTGTCTACGTCTATTCCGACTGTAAATATGTGGTGGGCTCATACAATAAAGCCTAAAAATCCGATTGATAATATAGCTCAAACTATCCCTATGTATCCGAATGGTTCTTTTTTTCCTGCATAATATGCTACTACGTGAGAGATTATTCCGAAGCCTGGGAGGATGAGGATATAGACTTCGGGGTGACCAAAGAATCAGAATAGGTGTTGATATAGGACTGGGTCTCCTCCTCCTGCTGGGTCAAAGAATGTGGTGTTGAGGTTACGGTCAGTAAGTAATATTGTGATCCCAGCAGCTAGGACTGGTAAGGAAAGGAGTAAGAGGATGGCAGTAATAAGGACAGACCATACGAATAGAGGTGTTTGATATTGTGATAGTGCGGGGGGTTTCATGTTAATAATGGTAGTGATAAAGTTAATAGCCCCTAGAATTGAGGATACACCTGCCAGGTGGAGGGAAAAAATGGCTAGGTCTACTGATGCCCCGGCATGGGCAAGGTTGCCAGCTAGGGGTGGATAGACGGTTCATCCTGTGCCAGCGCCGGCTTCTACGGTTGAAGATGCTAGTAGAAGAAGGAATGAAGGTGGGAGGAGTCAGAAGCTTATGTTGTTTATGCGCGGGAATGCCATGTCTGGGGCGCCGATTATGAGCGGTACTAGTCAGTTTCCAAAGCCGCCGATTATAATGGGTATAACTATAAAGAAGATTATGACGAAGGCATGGGCTGTAACGATTACATTATAGATTTGGTCGTCTCCTAGAAGGGTTCCTGGTTGTCCCAGTTCTGCGCGGATTAGCAGGCTAAGTGCTGTTCCAGCTATGCCCGCTCATGTGCCGAAAATTAGGTAAAGAGTGCCAATGTCTTTGTGGTTGGTTGAAAATAATCATCGGTTGATGAAGGTCACAGGTAAGATGGCTGAGTGTTGAAGCGTTAGGCTGTAGTCCTTTTTACAGAGGTTTAATTCCTCTTCTTATCGACCCTGTAGTGAAGTTCATGGTGGGTTGCAAACTCATCGATGCGCATTTAAGTGTGCCGGGGTCTTGTGGGCAGAAGCCAATGGGCTTTGGCGTCTAGCTGTTAACTAGAATTGTATGGGATCGAGACCCATCTGTCCAGGTAAGGTTTTAGCTTAATTAAAGCATCTGGTTTGCATTCAGAAGATACAGGTTAATGTCCTGTTGGCCTTAATGAGGCAGAAACTAAGAGAGTCTAACTCTTATTTAAGGCTTTGAAGGCCTTTGGTTTGGGCGGCAGTTTAATCCTAAGTTTCTAAAATATGGTGATAATTAGTGGGGAGAGGGGTAGTAGGGAAGTTGATGTTGCGGTTAGAATGGCGGTTAGGGTGCTTAATGCTTTGTTAGTACGTCAAAGTTTTATGTGGTTGGATGAGTTAGGGGGGAGCGTAATTGTTGAATGGTATGCAAGGCGGAGGTAGAAGAATAGGCCTAGGAGTGATAGTATTGAGATGATTGTGGCTGTTGGGGTTATTTCTTGTTTAGTGAGTTCTTGAATGATAAGTCATTTGGGCATGAAGCCGGTTAGTGGTGGGAGACCTGCTAGGGAAAGGAGTGTTAATATTATAGTTGCGTTTAGTATGGGTGTTTTTGTTCATGAGATAAGTATTGTTGATAGTTTTAGAACTTTGATTTGGGCGAGTGATAGGAATACGGCTGTTGTTATTATTGTGTAAAGGGCGAAGGTAAGGATGGTGAGTTGTGGGTTGTAGGCAATGATTGCGATTATTCAGCCTAGGTGGGAGATAGATGAAAAGGCTAAGATTTTTCGTGTTTGTGTTTGGTTTAAGCCTATTCATCCTCCGACTAGTGCAGAGGAGATTGCTAGGAAGGTGAGTAGGGTTGGGTTAAGAGATTGTGATGTCAGGAGAAGGAGGGTGATTGGGGGGAGTTTTATTAGGGTAGAGAGTAGTAGGGCGGTGGTTAAGGAGGAGCCTTGAAGTACTTCTGGGAATCAAAAGTGAAATGGAACTAGTCCTAGTTTGATTGCAATTGCTATTGTCAGTAGGAGGCATGATGTGGGATGGTTTAGTTGTGTGATGTCTCATTGGCCAGTGGATCAGGCATTGCTTATGCTTGAAAAGAGGATTAGGGCTGATGCAGTTGATTGGGTTAGGAAGTATTTGACTGCGGCTTCAATTGCTCGGGGGTGATGTGATTTGGAGATAAGGGGGATGATGGCTAAGGTGTTGATCTCTAGGCCTGTTCAGGCTAGAATTCAATGGTTGCTAGAGATTGTGATGCTAGTCCCTATGATCAGGCTTATAGAGGAGATTAGTTTTGCATGTGGGTTCATTAGTAGGGGAAGGGGTTAGACCATCGTTTTCGGGGTATGGGCCCGATAGCTTAATTAGCTGACCCTACTAGGAAATATATAAAGGGAGTATGGAGAGTTTTGATCTCTTTTGTGTAGGTTCGATTCCTGCTTTTCTAGGTTTAGGAAGTGAGAGGGTTGTTATACCTCTATGTTCACTTTATCATAGTGACCCTTTGTGTTCAGGCACGCTTCCTAGATTGGGGGTAGACCGGCGTAGCTGATTGGTATGCTGGTGTGTCAAAGGCATAGAGCTAGGGTTAGGGGTAGGAAGTTTTTTCATAGGAGGTGTATTAGTTGGTCATAGCGGAATCGTGGATATGAGGCTCGAATTCATAGGAACAGGGATGATAAGAGTAGTACTTTTGTGGCTAGTATGGTGGGAAATAGTTCTAGTGGGAGGTTTAGGAAGCTTGGGTTTAAGAATAGGATGGTGGTTAGTGTGTTTATTAGTATGATGTTGGCATATTCGGCTAGGAAGAATAAGGCGAATGGTCCGGCAGCATATTCAACATTAAATCCCGAGACAAGTTCAGATTCTCCTTCTGTGAGATCAAAAGGAGCACGGTTGGTTTCAGCGAGGGTGGAGATGTATCATATTATTGCAAGGGGTCATGAGGAGAAAATTAGGTAGATGGGTTCTTGGGTGGTAGCTAGGGTGCTTAGGGTATAACTGCCACTCAGTATAATTGTGGACAGCAAGATGATGGCCAGGGTAACTTCGTATGAGATTGTTTGGGCAACAGCTCGGAGGGCTCCAATTAGAGCGTATTTGGAATTTGAAGCTCATCCGGACCAAAGCAGGGAGTAGACAGTTAGGCTAGATATAGCTAGGAGGAATAGCAGACCTAGGTTTAGGTCTGCGAGGGGAAATGGTAGTGGGAGGGGGATTCAAATGGTGAGAGCTAGAAGTAGGGCTAGAATAGGGGTTATCATGAAGAGAAAGGGGGAAGAGGTGGATGGGCGGATAGGTTCTTTAATGAACAGTTTTACTCCATCTGCAATGGGTTGGAGTAGACCAAAAGGGCCCACAATGTTTGGGCCCTTTCGGGCCTGTATGTAGCTTAGGATTTTTCGTTCTACAAGTGTTAAGAAGGCCACGGCAATTAGGATGGGGAGTACGTAAGATATGGTTATAATTAAAAGGTTTGTTGGGGTAGGTGAGGTCATGTTAGGGAAGCTAGGGGAGAGGGATTTGAACCTCTGGGTAAAGGGTTTAAGCCTTTTGCATTTGCCAAGCTCTGCCACGCTAGCTGTTCCTTTTCTAGGAATTGAATGTGGATGGGGGGCTTCTTGGCAATTAAGTTGGGTTCATTGCTTAGAAGGCTGGGGTGTGCTTGTAGTATTGACCCCACTTCTCCGGTCCTTTCGTACTAGGAGGAGTACATTCATAGATAGAAACCGACCTGGATTGCTCCGGTCTGAACTCAGATCACGTAGGACTGTTAATCGTTGAACAAACGAACCCTTAATAGCGGCTGCACCATTAGGTTGTCCTGATCCAACATCGAGGTCGTAAACCTCCTTGTCGATATGGGCTCTTGGAGGAGATTGCGCTGTTATCCCTGGGGTAGCTTGGTTCATTAATCAATTATATTGGGTCTGGTTACTATTAGTACTTTGAGGAGTTGATCTTGGTGAAGAGCTGTGGTCTTAGGTTTGGAGGATTTGTTTTTCTCCAAGGTCGCCCCAACCGAAAAATATCGACCAAGAGTGCTTTGGTGTAGGTGGATCCAGTGGGGAGTGATGGTAGAAAGGTGGTCGTGATTTTAAAGTTCCACAGGGTCTTCTCGTCTTATGGTCACATCCCCGTTTTTGCACGGGGATACTAATTTCACTGATTACCCGTAGGAGACAGTTAAGACCTCGTTTAGCCATTCATACAAGTCTCGATTTATGAGACAATTGATTGCGCTACCTTCGCACGGTTAGGATACCGCGGCCGTTGAACATTGGGGGTCACTGGGCAGGCATCACCTTCAATACTTGTTGTTTGCTGAAGGCTATGTTTTTGGGAAACAGTCGGGTCTTTGGTTTGCCGAGTTCCTTCTGTGGGTTTTAATCATCCTGTGAGCGTTCCCGTGTTGGTTTAACAGAGAGTTAAATATATGTTCTTGTTGAAGTGGAAGTATAAGAAGTTCTGTTAATAATGCATTGATGTAAGTTTACGCTGTACGGAGGAAGGCTCCAAGTTACTCATTTTAGCATTGATTCTTCTATTATCATAGGTTGACCTGCTTTAGGTGAGGGAGTCAAGTGGGGTTTTGGATTTTTAATTGGAGAGCTTTGACGCACTCTTTATTGATGGCTGCTTGAAGGCCCACAGTATGGGGGAGGGGGGTATTATCCGCTGGAGGAGGTTGTATTCTTTTTCGATGGAGCTGTACCCCCATCGAGTTGCTCTTAGCTCTTACATGTATAGGGTTGAAGTGTGTGTCCTTAAGGAACAGGCTAAGGAGGAACTTAGATTCATTTGGCAGGTAACCAGCTATCACTCAGCTCGTTTGGCTTTTCACCTCTACTGACGAGTCATCCCACTCTTTTGCGACAGAGATGGGTTCGCTCAATTCTAGCTGCTCGTAAGTAGCTCGCTTGGGTTTCGGGATGGCAAACTTTAGTCCGCTTTGCTTGGTTGTTCTTGCTAAATCATGATGCAAAAGGTACAAGGGTTAGTCTTTACTGTCTTTTGCTTATGGTTTTCATTATTATTTCATCTTTCCCTTGCGGTACGGTTGGCCTCTATTGCGCCGAGAGTCTTTTCTATCGCCTATACTGGGACAGGTTAGAATGTTTTGGTTAGGTGTGATAGTGGCTTTTTGATGTCAGTGGTAGGGGTTAGTTGGGCTAGAGGAAGGGCGAATCAAGGCAACCTTGTTCGTGGAGGTATCTTTCAGGTGTAAGCTGAATGCTTTGGGTTTATAGCTATGCCTTGGTGGTCTAAGCGCACCTTCCGGTACGCTTACCTTGTTACGACTTGCCTCGTCTTTAACCTGGGAAGGTGAATTATTTATAGGTATTGATGGTTTGTGAAGAGGGTGACGGGCGGTATGTACGTGCCTCAGGGCCGTCTTTAAGAAGGCTTGAAGGGGAGTGTGGTCCTACTTTACTGCTAAATCCTCCTTCTAAGGGCGAGTTTCACGCTCTTTTCCGTTATGTTCTATGCTAGAAAATGTAGCCCATTTCTTCCACCCCATGGGCTATACCTTGACCTGTCTTGCTAGTGGGGACTGTTGGGCTCACTGTTGTTCTTTCATTAGAGGTGAGCTGGCGACGGCGGTATGTAGGCTGTGTTGGCAAGGGGTGGTTAGGTGGATCGTGGATTATCGGTTATAGAACAGGCTCCTCTAGGTGGGTTTGAGGCACCGCCAAGTCCTTAGAGTTTTAAGCGTTTGTGCTCGTAGTTCTCGGGCGGATGTAGGTGTATGAGGGGCATCTAGATTTAGGGCCAGGCATAGTGGGGTATCTAATCCCAGTTTGTGCCCTGGCTTTCGTGGGTTGAAATTAGTCATGGGGCTAAGATGATTTTCAGGTTGGGCTTAGGTGGATCTTGGGCTTATGACAGCTTAGTTCCATTTTGATCTTAGTTGATGTAGATAACATATGACCACTCTTTACGCCGGATGGCTATTGATTTGGGTTTCTTGTATGACCGCGGTGGCTGGCACAAGATTTACCAACCCTAGGGGTTGCTATGGCTAAGTCAAGTTTACACTTATTGCTTAAGGTTAATTACTGCTGAATACCCGTGGGGGTGTGGCTTAGCAAGGTGTTTTGGGCTACTTGTTGGGTGTGCCTGATACCTGCTCCTTTAGCTTGTGGAGAAAAGATTTAGGGGCATTTTCACTGGAATGCGGATACTTGCATGTATATGTCTAGCAGAAACCAATAGTAAGGTTAGGACTAAGTCTTTTGCCCTCAGGTAGTAAAGATACCATCTTAGCATCTTCAGTGCTATGCTTTGGATTAAGCTATAGGGGCTTATGGTGGTGTGGGAAGTTAGGCCGTTTGTTAATTGTTAATATAAATAATGTTTGTTTGTGGGGTTTTGTGGGGAGAAATTTTTGTTTTTTTTGATGATGAATTTGGTAGTGGAGTTTCTCTAATAATGATGGTGTAATATAACAATGTATATATATATTATGCGTAAACGTTTTTATTGTTTGTGGGATTTTATGCGGTAGTTTATATGTAATTTAGTTTTTTAAAAAATGTTTTTAAAAAATAAAATAAAAAACAAAGAAAAAATTGTGGTAAATTTCCTAGTTTTGTTGAGAAAATAGAGGAAGTGAAAATTCGTAAAAATATGTCCGACAAGCATTCACTAAATAGCCCCATTTACCGGGGGGGTGGAAGAGCCATAACCAAATGCGATCCAAAGTGCATCAGTGTCAAGATGATTCCCCATACACGCAAACCGTCTCATCGAGGGACACGTAGAAGGCTAGGATAGGACGCAACGCAGGAGTAGTCCAGGCTTCACTTGAGTAGGACTCTGGCGACGGCACTGTGAAGGGCAACCTGTGAAGAAGCCCCAGAGAAAAAAGGAACCAACAGCAGAGAAGAGAGAAGATGCCGCGATCACGGACTGAAGAGGGGTAGATAGTTCACAGATGACTTCGTGAAAAGTGAGGAGTTCAGGAGTTATGCATGGGATGTGCCTGACCGAGGAACCAGAGGCGCAAAAGAGCAAGAGGGGCGAGGGGTGTAGGGGGAAAGAATGGGCCTGAAGCTAGTCATGGAGTACATTACGGGCAGGGGTTGCTGATCTCTCGTGAGGTGTACGATCAATAAATCCATCTGGTACGTCGAGCATAACCAAATGGGGAAGAGCTGTAATATGAAGATTATGTCCTGTAACCATTCATAGTTAGGTGACTTGTGGGTCTGAGAGAGAAAGGGATAGGTAGGTATGAGTGTTATGTCTAGGAACATGCATTGATTGAACGTGGGGATAAATGGGGAAAGTAGTGTAATGTCCGTCTACATATAATGGGTTTAGTACGTATATAGTATGTATTACCGTGACCATAATATATGTGGTATATAAATGTATGCACGATTATGCATAGTATACCCCCCCTGGGGGGGAAAGGGGGGGTACACTCAATAGGGGGGTTAGGTTAAA